AATTGGATGACACAATACAATATATATTTAATATTTATTTTTTTTTCTGTCGACCAGATATCAATCAAACCTTTTCTAGACTAGTCTAACCTTACTCGATTTATTTTAGTATTTCATCAAAGTTTGAAATTATTTTATAAGTTTATCGCCTTGATTCTATTTTATAAAAAAAATAGGTAAGGATTCCTTCTCTTTTTTTTGGTTGTCCATTACTTAGTATATTATACTTATTTCGACTTATTTTATACTTATTATATTATCCTTATTACTTATTCTATTATAAGTAAATCGAAAAAATAAAGGGTTCTGAAAAATCTGGAAAAATCGAAACTAAGAATAGAAATCTTTGACGAACGGGTCCCGGAATTGTTATTATTTCGACACAAGAAAAGGAATTTTACACACCCTTTTCTTGTGTCGAAGGCTAGAAAGACGAAGAATACTCCCTGTAATTATTTGTTCCCCTCATTTATCCTCCCTTTCTATTCTCCACTTACTTATCTTATGTTTAGTATCTACTCAAATTGAATTTAGAAAACAAAACCTATTCTGTAACATTTAAATCTGACACTGACAATAGGAATATAATTACACCCCCCAATTTAGTCCAATTTAGATTGAAAAAAGAAAAAAAAGAGGTAAAGACAAATAGTCTTCTTCACAATATACATATTTTGTTTTGAATGCGGTAAAAGCAATTCCTATAGAAAGAATAGAAACAAGCAAAAGACTTTTCATCCTTTTTTCATTATACCTAATCTAATTGCCAGGAAGACTTTGTTCTTTTTTACAAATTTGATGTTGATAAATCCACAGATCTAGAAATTCATTTCGGACACTTGAACCTTCTCAAACTGTTTCTTTTTAAGAACCAAAAAGATTTGTGCAAAAACAATAGATGCCAAGAAGAACAAAAGACCTTGGACCCGTAGTGGGTCTTGAAGTACTATTTCTGCATCCCCCTGACCAAATCCACCCACATTAGGATTAATTGTTAATGGTTGATCGAGTTTGATAGATTCACCCTCTGAAACAAGAAGTTCTGGTCCTGGGGGGATAATATCAACCACTTGATGTCCATCCAAGGCATCCGTTATGGTTATTTCGTACCCCCCTTTTTCTTTTCGTATGATTTTGCTTACTATACCTGTTGCCGTAGCATTATAAACAGTATTGTTACTTTTGTTCCCGTCGGGATAAATCTGGCCCCTTCCCCTGTTTCCGCCTACGTATATGGGATATTTTAAGAAATGAACATCCTTATTACTAGCAGGGTCTGGGGAAAGAATAGGAAAGGTGATTTCACTATATTTTTTACCAGGAACAGGACCTATCACAAGAATATTTTTCTTAGTGGGGCGGTAGTTCTGAAAAGACAGATTGCCTATCTTTTCTTTCATCTCGGGCGAAATACGATCAGGCGGGGCTAACTCAAACCCCTCTGGTAAAATAAGAACAGCACCCACATTCAAAGCCCCTTTCTTACCATTAGCAAGAACTTGTTTCAGTTGCATATCATAAGGAATTCTAACAACCGCTTCAAATACAGTATCAGGAAGTACCGCTTGTGGAACCTCAATATCCACGGGTTTATTCGCTAAATGGCAATTGGCACATACAATACGCCCAGTTGCTTCTCGTGGATTTTCATACCCCTGCTGCGCAAAAATGGGATATGCATTTGAAAAAGAAGCCCCGGTTATTATATAGATCATGAGCGATACGGAAATGGATCGAGTAATCTCCTCCTTTATCCAAGAAAAAGTATTTCTAGTTTGCATGGTCCAATCATTGATCCCGAAAATTTCTACAATAAAATTAGGTAGGTCACTAGTATAGTTCCCTAGCCACGATTCTGCTATTTACTTTTACTGAAAACTAAAAAAAAAAATGACTGAAACAGAGAAGAAATTGTATTCTCCTGATGGGTAGAAAGAGTAAAGTAAGTACGACTTTGCATGCTTTGCTTATCTCGAAAGTAAGAAAGATTATAATTGAATCCGTGAATCATTTTTCAGTCATTCATTGAATGATAAATAACTACAAGTGACGGAGATACACGATTTAAATAACGAAAGATCCAATATTTTAAAATTGTATCTAGAATGACTGGAAAGGTAGAAACAAGACCAGATATAATTTGATCATTATGAGCAAATCCAAAATCTTTGTAGATAGAGCCAATCATTAGTTCCCAACCGTGGGGCGAATGAAATCCTATACATAAATCTGTTAATAAAAGAATAGAAAAAGCTTTTATTGTGTCGCTTAAATTAGATAGGAATTCTTGAACCCAAGAGTTAAGAATAAGAAGTTCTTCATTCCCCAAAATAGAATAACCACTTAGAATAACGAAACAGATTAGATTGGTCGAGAAGTGCAAAATCGTATGGATATGATCCTCATTGTGCAGCTTGATCAATTGGATCGTTTCTTTTTGGATTCCTATACGAAGCTTTTGTGGATGTGTTTCCGGGTATTCTTTTATCATTTCGTCCAACAGGAAGAGTTCCTCTACTTCTATGAATTGTTCTAGAATACTCTTTTCTTGAATATCATTCAAAAAAGTTTCGGATTGCCTAGTATCCCACCAATTAGTAATCCAAGATTTCAGATTTTTATTAAATGAGAGAGAGATCCACCAGGGCAAAAATACTATAGATGCAAGATATAGAAGGGGAGTGAATGCTTTCTTTTTTGCCATTTTTTCATCTGTGAGTTGTTAATGAACCCACCTCATTCGTTGACTTTATGTGATCTAATCTTTCTATCAAGCATGCCTTTCATTATATTATAAAGTAGGGGCCCATGAATCTATTCTCTGTTTTTTTTGATTCAGTGCTTAGCCCTTGAATCTAATTGAATCTAAAAAGAATACAGAATATAGAAAATAAGAATCCACTTTAAATTCGAATGAAATATATATATTATTGTGATATTGTTATTGTTTCCAGATATCTCAATTGATCAAATTCGAAGCAATTGCCCTCTTTTGATAACTGCCCGAAAGAACCGCTTCAAATAATAAAGATTGTTCTATTCAGATTTTGAGACGAAGGAGCGCCCTGTCTATATCAAGATCGCAATCAAATATGTCGAAAATTTTCGCGGGTTATCTAAACTATATATAGTCTAGAGTCCAGCACTAATTGAAAAAAAAATTAGGAAAAATATTATGCTGATCAAAAATGAGTGACAAAAAAAGACAGAAAAGTTATCATTACGTTTATCATTATGTTATAAGAAAGAAATCCACTTGTTTAGTTCTTTAGTTCTTAAGGAGCACAAAAGAAAGGATAAAAGGGGAGGGGCCGATTGAGAAAAGAAAAGTGGAGAAAATTTACAAGATATGATCTATCCGTATCTAACGTATCAACTCCAAATATTGAAAATAAAAAGCGAAAGTCTTTATTTCGAAATACTTTGATATATGAGATGAATCAAGTATTTCGATTTCTTGCTTATTTTGTTACTGAATTAAGTTGAGCGGTTTTCCATTTACAGACGCATAAAAAACTATTTTTGTGGGCAAAAAAAACTGTTTTTTTATGTTATGACTCTTCCGTATACGTCCGCTTTGGTTTGAATGGGCATTCTGAAGAAACTTCAGTTTAGTTCTGCTATAGAAAAAAGAGGATTCTTGGATTGAGCTTTTTCCTCCCGGCGAGAAAGCTTTTATTCTGCAATTCATTTCAAAAGACTTCAATCGGTACACGCAAAAAATAGGCCAATTCAGCAGCTTTTTGTTCAATTTCGCGCGGAGTCAAATTCTCATCAGTACGAGTCAAGGGAACGGCCCCCTGGCCTCTGATTTCCATATAAAGGACACGACGAGCATAAATACCCTCTTTAACTTCTATTCTGATGGACTGAATATCTTTCATAAGGAATCGTAGAAAGATGCGACGATTTTTTCCAGGAAAACCCCAACGAAAAATACATACTATTCCCTCCTTTCTATCGAATCGATCATAACCACTGCCTACATTCCAAAAAATCGTGCACCACAAATAGGAACTAATAAAGAGGCCTGCGATCCCATAGAAAGACATCACGATTCCTTGTGGAAAAAAAACTATTTGCTGAGACGGAAATAAAGATATCAAATTCCTACCAAGATAACTAGAAGTTCCAACTAATAAAAACCCTAATGAACCAAAAAAAAGGATAAAGGCCCAGCAGAAATTGCTTGTTTTTCGAGATCCCACGATAAATTCTATCCATATAGATTCTGATCGCCAACTCATACATACTAGATCCAGTTGCATTTTATTCGAATTGAGAGAATAACCAAAAAAATTCGACTTTCCTTTTTTTGTTTCCGAAGTAACTCTCATCAACTAGTACTATTTTGATATGAACTTTTAGAAGGAATTCATCAAATTGCTTCGATCTAAAATCATCCCCTTTATATGATCGCCTATACGGATCTACTAGATATATAGACTTTAATTTCATACATCCGTTCGTTACCGATCCACTTGCTATAATTCATTTAACCCTATACCATGTTTACGTATGCATAAGAGGGGCTTTTTCATTTATGTTCGGTTCGGGTAAGCCGGATGTTATACAATATTCTACTAAATAGGTATCCATGACATCTAAGTCTTTAAAAAAAATAGATAAGATTTGGTCTTGGCCCCATCGAATCTAAAAAATCTTAGTTTTTTGAACATACAAAGATAAAGAAGCCATTGCAATTGCCGGAAATACTAGGCCCACTAAAGGCACAAAAATAGAGGGAAAACTGCTGAAAGTTGTCATAAAATGGGTACCTCAATTTAATATTTGTACCTGTTATTGTTATATTGTTTAGTTATAAATATATCTTATAACGATTATATTATAATCCGTATATTATACTAATTATATCTAAATACTAAGTATATCTAAGCGAGTCTATATATCTAATAGATATCTAATAAGTGCAAGGAATGTAGAATTAAATAAAAGGACTTGCCCATCTTTATAAATCAAATAAAATAGGTGTATATGATAAGATAATCCACTTTCTTTATTATCTTACTTTATTCTTACTTTTCTTATTATTCTATTGTTCTTGTCTTATAATTTGAATTTTTGAATTTAATAAAGAAAGAGTTTATTACAAATTGTCGAAAGATTCGATTCGTTACAATCCTATCCAAGAACAGGGATTATTAGTAAAAATAGAATTTTCGGGAGATATAGAAAGATGCAAAACTCTATATTTCTATTATATTTTTTCTCTATTTAAATTTTAAATTATATACATACGCAATAGAGGAAGATAAAATTCGTTTTATTTGTCTCTCCAAATTCGAATTTCATTTCACAAAAGGAAAAATTCGCTTTTTATCTTGTTGCTAGAGGTTTCCTCATTAGTAATATCGGATAATGATAATAATAATTATCCACATAATTTGTTTTTCGACAATTCCTTTTTTGTCACAAAGTCAAAGCCCATTACGCGGGCTTTGACTTTGATTCTGATAAACTAACTAACTACCTTTTCACTACAAATAAAAAAATTTAACTTAAGACTTGATTGAATTTTGATTCAAAGGAAAAAAACCGTGGAGCTGAACTAACTCACTCAGAACACCTTTTAAAGGATTACGTGGTACGATTGGATCGAATAAACCCTTATGGAATAAATATTCAGCCGCCTGTGAACCTTCCGGTATTGTTTTATTCAATGTTTGCTCAATTACTCTTTTACCCGCAAATGCAATATAGGCATTGGGTTCAGCAATAATGATATCCCCCAACATACCAAAACTCGCGGTCACTCCACCAGTAGTAGGAGATGTAAGAATTGATACATAAAATAACTTTTTATTTGATTGATAATCATATAAAGCGGAAGATATTTTAGCCATTTGCATCAAGCTTAAACTTCCTTCTTGCATGCGTGCTCCTCCGGAAGCACACACTAGAATAAGAGGTAAAAAATTATTGGTAGCATATTCGATCAAACGGGTGATTTTCTCGCCTACTACGGATCCCATACTCCCCCCCATAAACTGAAAATCCATAACCCCGATTGCTATAGGAATACCGTTTAGTTGACCCGTGCCTGTTTGAATAGCCTCAGTTAATCCTGTCTTTCTTTGATAAAAATCAATACGATCTTTATAAAGCTCTTCTTCAGACTGAAATTCAATGGGATCCAGAGAGATCATGTCTTCATCCATAGGACCCCAAGTGCCTGGATCAATCGAAAGTTCGATTCTATCTGAACTCCTCATTTTCAAATGATATCCACATTGTTCACAAATATTCATTTTTGAATTAAGCGATTTCTTATAATTTACTCCATAACAATTTTCGCATTCGCATTGAACCCACAAATCCTTGTATAGATCGAGATCATTAGAACTTTCTTTTAGAGTTAAATCATTACCATTTTCACGAGTTATTATATCGAAATTCTTGCCTTCACTACTATTTCCACCTTCGCCGCAAATGTAATTATAAATATAATTATCATTGGAATTGTCACTACCACTTAAAATGGAACTATCAATACAGATTTGAGAACGAAGATAAGAGTCAATACAACTATTAATGTGATTATTCCAACCATAGTTAGTATCATTATCATACAAGTTAAAATGATAGTGGGGCTCATCATTTTTCGATCCATTATTCATATAACTAGAATTATGATAACTATAAAAAAAACTTTCTAGTTCACTCAAAAAAGAATGATCATTGTTAAGCTCAAAAATTTTATTTTCACTATCAAAATATATGGAATAACGGTCTTGATTACTATCCCTAATTAAAAGGGTGTCATCAGAAATGAAATTCCGAATGTCTTTGACGTCAACTAAATGATCAACCTTACTGTAATAACTAGAGCTGTCACTACAATCATGAATGTTTTTATCCGTATCATTTCTAGTCGGGTCTTCGTTTACAGTAGTATTTTCAACAGGACCAAGGCGGCTATCCATTGATTTACTTAGCCCACATCTGTATTCTAATTCCCCCTTAGACAAGATCAAATTGAACCATGATTTTTCCATAGAGCTTTCTTGCCTCTATTTCCATGAAAGTACAGTAGATGAATAGTCATTCGATGAAAAATCAATTGAATATTTTATTTCCTATCAGAATACGCATACTAGATACAATCACTAAGGTTATTAACGAACAATGAGTGAATATTGAAAGAAACGATTCTCTTTTGTGAGAACCTGGAGTAGCAGTTCATTATATATGATAGAGCTTTTTTTCTTTTGAATTATAAATATCAATTTTCAATTCGAAATAGTGATTTCCCCATGTTGTGTAAAATTCGCACTGAAAAAATTGAAAAAAGAAATTTTTATCCTATCAAGAACCTTTTTCGTAAAATCTCGTCTACTAATACAATAAGAATACAATAAGTTTCTATTCCAACACGGAGCCAAAAGGACAACATACAGTATGGGTAGAAGAAGTTGTAATGCTTGGCTCGATCCATGATCCGAAACCGTGGTATATAGGATAGAAAAGAATACACCAATC